GCCCTAACAAAGCTAGTTATAATGCTAAAAGATTAGAATCACAAAAAAGCATTTGGCAAATATTAAAAAGAAGGAATTCTCGATTAATTCGCAAATTACATTATTTTATAAAATTTTTCATTGAAAGGATATACATAGATATTCTTCTATGTCTCATTAATATTCCCAGAACCAATGCACAATTTTTTATTGAATCAACAAAAAAAATTATTGATAAATACGTTTACAATAATGAAAGAAATCAAAAAAGAATTGGTAAACCAAATCAAAAGAAAATTCACTTTATTTCGATTATAAAAAGGTCAGTTTCTAGTATTAGTAATAAGAGTTCACAGATTTTTTGTGACTTATCCTCCTTGTCACAAGCATATGTATTTTACAAATTATCACAAACCCAAGTTATTAACTTGTATAAGTTAAGATCTGTCCTTCAATATAACGGAACATCTCTTTTTCTTAAGAACGAAAGAAAAGATTATTTTGGTTTTGGAGCACACGAAATATTTCATTACGAATTAAGACATAAGAAACTTCGTAATTCTGGAATGAATCAATGGAAGAACTGGTTAAGAGGTCATTATCAATATAAATATTTATCTCCGATTATATGGTCTAGATTAGTACCACAAAAGTGGCGAAATAGAGTAAATCAACATTGTGTGGCTCAAAATCAAAATAAAGATTTAAGCAAATGGGATTTATCTCAAAAAGATCAATTAATTCATTACAACAAACAAAATGATTATGAAGCAGACTCATTAACGAATCAAAAAGAAAATTTTAAAAAACACTATAGATATGACCTTTTATCATATAAATATATTAATTATGAAGATAAGAATGACTCATATATTTATGGATCACCATTACAAGTAAATAATAACCAAGATATTTCTTATAATTACAACACACATAAACGCAAATTTTTTGATATGCTGGAAGGTATCCCTATCAATAATTACCTAGGCGAAGATGATATTATGTATATAGAGTATATAAAGAAAAACCCGGATAGAAAATATTTTGATTGGAAAATTCTCCATTTTTGCTTTAGAAAGAAGGTCGATATTGAGGTCTGGATCAATACCAGTATCAACAGTAATAAAAATACCAAGACCGGGTCGAATAATTATCAAATAATTGATAAGAAAGGTCTTTTTTATCTCACACAAGATCAAGAAATCAAACCATCCAATCAAAAAGACCTTTTTGATTGGATGGGGATGAATGAAGAAATACTAAATCGTTCCATATCGAATCTGGAACCTTGGTTCTTCCCAGAATTTGTGCTACTTTATAATACATATAAAATGAAACCCTGGGTTATACCAATCAAATTACTTCTTTTAAATTTTAATGGAAATAAAAATTATAGTAAAAATAGAAATAGCAATAGAAAGCAAAAAGGGAATCTTTTTATATCATCCAATGAAAAAAAACTTTTAAAATTAGAGAATCGAAATCAAGAAGAAAAAGAATCCGCAGGACAAGTAGATCTTGGATCAGATGTACAAAACCAAGGAAATCTTGAATCAGTCCTCTCAAACCACGAAAAAGATATTGAAGAAGATTATGCAGGATCAGACTCAGACATGCAAAAACGTACAAAGAAAAAGCAATTCAAGAATCACACGGAAGCAGAACTCGATTTATTCCTAAAAAGATATTTGCTTTTTCAATTGAGATGGGATGATTCTTTAAATCAAAAAATGATCAATAATATTAAGGTATATTGTCTCCTGCTTAGACTGATAAATCCAAGAGAAATTTGTATATCTGCTATTCAAAGGGGAGAAATGAGTCTGGATCTAATACCGGTTCATAAAGATTTAACTCTTACAGAATTGATGAAAATGAAAAGAGGTATATTTATTATCGAACCAATTCGTCTGTCTGTAAAAAATGATGGACAATTTATTATGTATCAAACTATAGGTATTTCATTGGTTCATAAGAGTAAGTACCAAACTAATCAAAGATACCGAGAAGAAAGATATGTTGATAATAAGAATTGTGATAAATTCAGTGCAAGATGTCAAAAGATGATTGGAAATAAAGACAAAAATCATTATGATTTGCTTGTTCCTGAAAATATTTTATCGCCTAGACGTCGTAGAAAATTTAGAATTCTAATTTGTTTCAATTTGAGGAATAGGAGTGGTGTGGCTAGAAATCCAGTATTTTGCAATGGGAACAGCTGTAATAAATTTTTGGATGAAAACAAACATCTTGATAGAGATAAAAATCAATTAATTAAATTAAAAAAATTAAAGTTCTTTCTCTGGCCCAATTATCGATTAGAAGATTTAGCTTGTATGAATCGCTATTGGTTTGATACCAATAATGGTAGTTGTTTTAGTATGATAAGGATACATATGTATCCACGATTGAAAATTCGTTGATGTCACATTTTTTATATATCCTTACTAGATCTAGTATATGAAAGTAAACAAATGCACACATGCGATGTCTTACATTACATTCTGATGCATGATACTAATACGTATCAATTAGATTTTTTATTGATATTGATTAATTTTATTTCATAAACGAGGTATCCATAACGAAATAAAGATTATTGCGTATACTAGATTAAAATGACCGGCATAATAATATTATTATTATAATTATAATATTATTATATTACTGATGGGTAAAATTCAAATTTTTAAAAAAGAAAAAAAGGGAGGGAAGAGAAGATTTCGTTTTATGGTAAAAAACTTATTCATCTCAGTTATTTCTCAAAAAGAAGCAAATAGGGGATCTGTTGAATTTCAAGTATTCAGTTTCACCAATAAGATCCGAAGACTTACTTCACATTTGGAATTGCACAGAAAAGACTATTTATCTCAGAGAGGTCTACGGAAAATTCTGGGAAAACGTCAACGGTTGCTGTCTTATTTGGCAAAGAAAAATAGAGTACGTTATAAAGAATTAATTGGTCAGTTGGGTATTCGGGAGACAAAAATTCGTTAATTTGAAGAGTCCTTTTGAATTATTTGATTTAGTAGATCTTGAATTTTGATGAACTTCTTTTCGTTTTCAGCAATTCATGGAAGAATGAATCAGGGGAAAACCTATGAATGTACCAGCTACAAGAGAAGACCTCATGATAGTCAATATGGGTCCTCATCACCCATCAATGCACGGTGTTCTTCGACTCATCGTTACTTTAGACGGTGAAGATGTTATTGACTGTGAACCAATACTAGGTTATTTGCACAGAGGGATGGAAAAAATTGCAGAAAACCGAACAATTATACAATATTTGCCTTATGTAACACGTTGGGATTATTTAGCTACTATGTTCACAGAAGCAATAACCGTAAATGCACCAGAGCAGTTGGGAAATATTCAAGTACCTAAAAGAGCCAGCTATATTAGAGTGATTATGTTGGAGTTGAGTCGTATAGCTTCTCATTTATTATGGCTTGGCCCTTTTATGGCAGATATTGGTGCACAGACTCCTTTCTTCTATATTTTCAGAGAAAGAGAGTTAGTCTATGATCTATTCGAAGCTGCCACCGGTATGAGAATGATGCATAATTATTTTCGTATAGGAGGAGTAGCTGCTGATCTACCGCATGGATGGATAGATAAATGTTTGGATTTCTGCGATTATTTTTTAACAGGGGTTGCTGAATATCAAAAACTTATTACGCGTAATCCTATTTTTTTAGAACGAGTTGAGGGAGTAGGCATTATTGGTGTAGAAGAAGCAATAAATTGGGGTTTGTCAGGACCAATGCTACGAGCTTCCGGAATACAATGGGATCTTCGTAAAGTTGATCATTATGAGTGTTATGACGAATTTGATTGGGAAGTCCAATGGCAAAAAGAAGGAGATTCATTATCTCGTTATTTAGTACGAATTGGTGAAATGGTGGCATCTATAAAAATTATTCAACAGGCTCTGGAAGGAATTCCGGGAGGGCCGTATGAGAATTTAGAAATCCGATGCTTTGATAGAGCGAGGGATCCCGAATTGAATGATTTTGAATATCGATTTATTAGTAAAAAGCCTTCTCCCACTTTTGAATTGTCGAAACAAGAACTTTATGTGAGAGTCGAAGCCCCAAAGGGAGAGTTGGGAATTTTTCTGATAGGGGATCAGAATGTTTTTCCTTGGAGATGGAAAATTCGACCGCCGGGTTTTATCAATTTGCAAATTCTTCCTCAGTTAGTTAAAAGAATGAAATTGGCTGACATTATGACGATACTAGGTAGCATAGATATAATTATGGGAGAAGTTGATCGTTGAAATGATAATTGATACACCAGAAGTACAAGATATCAATTCTTTTTCCCGATTGGAATACTTAAAAGAGGTTTATGGGATCATATGGATGCTTGTACCTATTTTTACTCCTGTATTGGGAATCACAATAGGTGTACTAGCAATTGTGTGGTTAGAAAGAGAAATATCCGCAGGGATACAACAACGTATTGGACCTGAATATGCCGGTCCTTTGGGAATTCTTCAAGCTCTAGCAGATGGCACAAAACTACTTTTCAAAGAGAATCTTCTTCCATCTAGAGGAGATACTCGTTTATTCAGTATCGGACCATCCATAGCAGTCATATCAATTCTACTAAGTTATTTAATAATTCCTTTTGGCTCTAACCTTGTTCTATCCGATCTCAATATCGGTGTTTTTTTATGGATCGCCATTTCAAGTATTGCTCCCATTGGACTTCTTATGTCAGGATATGGATCAAATAATAAATATTCCTTTTTAGGTGGTCTACGAGCTGCTGCTCAATCAATTAGTTATGAAATACCATTAACTCTATGCGTGTTATCAATATCTCTACGTGCGATTCGTTGAGACATAAACCTTTCTCTATTCCCTTTCTTTTCTTTCTTTTTTTATAGGAAAGAAGTTGAATGAATTGAATAAATATCGTCATTTTTTATTCATCATTCGGGTTGATAAACTAAATCAGATAGTTATATGAGTGAAATAAAACAGCTTATAAATTCGCAGTAAAAGGATTGA